TTGATTCAACACACTTCCACTGTAGTGTTCGGGTGGATACTGCTACTTCTTCTCGAACCATACTAATATTATTGTTTGATCAGATCATTGAATCATTTATTTCTATTGCAATCCATTCAATTTTGATTTCTACACACGTCTTTTTTTAGGAGGCCTACATCCATTATGTGGCATAGGGGTTACGTCACGTACGAAACTTAATAGTATACCACTTCTACGAATGGCTCGTAATGCTGCATCTCTTCCGAGACCAGGGCCTTTTATCATGACTTCTGCTCGTTGCAGACCCTGATCCACTGCCGTACGAATAGCATTTCCTGCTGCGGTTTGAGCAGCAAATGGTGTCCCTCTTCTTGTGCCTCTGAATCCACAAGTACCAGCGGAGGACCAAGAAACCACCCGACCTATTACATCTGTAACAGTCACAATGGTATTGTTGAAACTCGCTTGAACATGAATAACTCCTTTTTGTATTCTACGTCCATTCTTACGTGAACCAATTCTTGGTATAGCTTTTGTCATATTTTATCATCTCATAAATATGAGTCAGAGATATACGGATATATCCATTTCATGTCAAAACAGATCCTTTATTTGTACATCGGACCGTTTAGAAAGTCCCTTGTTAGAAAGATTACCCCTGTCTCTGTTTATGTTTCGGATTGGAACAAATTACTATAATTCGTCCCCGCCTACGGATCAGTCGACATTTTTCACAAATTTTACGAATGGAAGCCCTTATTTTCATATTTGTTATTCCTTAATTCCAAATATACTCCTTGGAAGAAAATAAGTCTCTTGAAATTTTGAACCTCGAATTGTATTCCCATGAAAGGAATGTTTAAATTCAAATAAAAAGCCACCTAATCGTTCGACTCTTTGTTGCGAAGTCTATAAATTATACGTCCCCTAGTTGAATCATAACGACTTACTTCGATTTTGACTCTATCTCCTGGTAGTATCCGGATAAAACTCCGTCGGATCCTCCCCGAAACATAACCTAGAATCAGATCTTCATTGTCTAAACGAACTCGGAACATACCATTGGGAAGTGATTCAGTAATTAAACCTTCGTGAATCAATTTTTGTTCTTTCATTCCAGGTAACCCCCTTGAAGTATCAACTAATGGAGGAGGAGTAATAGTAGACAATTCGTCTTTCCTCTCTTTTTCCCAAATAGCAAGTTACGGATCAAATTCGGATACCAGAAGGATCACCAGATATAATACAAAATTTCTCCCCCAATTCTTTCTAGTCGAGCTTCTCGATCTGTCATTATACCTCGAGAAGTAGAAAGAATTACGACCCCCATTCCACCTAAAATCCTAGGAATTCGTTGATGGTTGGAATAGATTCGTAGACCGGGACGACTGATACGCTTTAAAATATTTCTATATGTTCCTTTCCTATTCCTTCTATGTCGCAGGGTTGAAACCAAGAAATATTTGTTGTTTTCCCTATGTTTCCTAACATTTTCAATAAACCCTTCTTGTAGAAGTATTTTAACAATGTTTTCGGCGATATTAGTAGATGCTATTCGAACCGTTCCTTTTTTATCCATGTTAGCATTTCTTATAGAAGTTATTATATCGGCAATAGTGTCCCTACCCATGACGAACTAAAATTATGGGTGCCTTTCAGTTTTGATATAATCAACATGTTCCTTTTTTTTTTTCATTTTTTCTTATTTATTTATGAATTATTAAAGGTATATGCGTGAGACACAATCTACTAACGTGATCTATTTCAGAGACCTGACTATACTCTATCACGGTCTCATCTACTAGTATTTATAAGACTTCAGGAGCTAATGAGACTATTTTAGTGAAATTCAACTGTCTCAATTCCCGCGCGATCGCTCCAAAAACTCGAGTTCCTTTTGGATTTCCTTCTTGATCAATGACAACTGCTGCATTGTCATCATATCGTATTATCATACCGTTGTCGCGTTTGAGTTCTTTACATGTACGTACAATTACAGCTCTGATCACTTCTGATCTTTCGAGAGGCATATTGGGCACTGCTTCTTTGATTACAGCAACAATAACGTCACCAATATGAGCATATCGTTGATTACTAGCTCCTATGATTCGAATACACATCAATTCTCGAGCCCCGCTGTTGTCCGCTACATTCAAATGGGTCTGAGGTTGAATCATATCATTTTTTTTTTTTGAATCTGCTCTTTCAATGCAAAAGGCAAAGGAAAAAGAGAGAAATATTGTCTGCCCAGAAATCCAAAAATCTGCGATTGTATTTTTCATCACAAATACCCTTCACATACCTATCACGCGATAATGAATTGAGTTCGTATAGGCATTTTGCACGCAGCTATTTCAATAGCTGCTCTGGCTACAGTTTCTGATACTCCGCCCATTTCATAAAGTATTCGACCGGGTTTAACGACAGATACCCAATATTCGGGAGATCCTTTCCCCGAACCCATACGTGTTTCGGTAGGTCTTACTGTAACGGGTTTGTCGGGAAATATACGTACCCATATTTTTCCACCACGGCGTGCATATCGTGTCATTGCTCGTCGTCCTGCTTCTATTTGTCTAGATGTGATCCAAGCGGGTTCAAGTGCCTGAAGAGCGTATCTGCCGAAACAAATATGATTGCCTCGATAAGATATTCCCTTCATTCTTCCTCTATGTTGTTTACGGAATCTGGTTCTTTTGGGGTTATAGTTGATGGTTGTTTCTCAATCCCATCTCTACTGCAGAACCGGACATGAGAGTTTCTTCTCATCCAGCTCCTCGCGAATGAAACGATTCAATAAGATTACGTATATGTATTTATTGAATGAATAATACACTGAATCATGGAATTTATTGATATTTAATCTGTCACACAGGAAGCCATATAGTATATAGTATATACGGCTAGACGGATATTTCTATTTTATTTATATGGGATAATGCCTTTCTTTTGAAAATGAATCCTTGACCTTTACCGAATCTGTCAAAATACTGCAATCCAATAATGGTTTCGCGGGCGAATATTGACTCTTTCCATATTTGCTTCATTCGTAGGGTGAACCCATGACCTATCAGAAGAAATTAATTGGTTCCTGGTTGATTCCGCCATCCCACCCAATGAATCATTAGGATTCGTTTTCAATAGAATCTTCCGCAGTCACAGGTTTCGTCGTTCCCATAGCTTTTCCATTAATGGCTAGGCCTGAACTATGCAATGGAGCTCCTAATTAAACTCGTTCCCGAGCCAATCTCCTCAGTCTCTATTGACTCGGGGCTCTTTATTATTTGTATTTTTCTTATGAACCGTATTCATCTAATTATGGACGAATCAGTATTGATGCTTTATCACACTGCCTTTTATGATATGATGTGATTGATAGACCATACATATTGGAATCATATATCATGGAGATTCTCCTTCTCTCTTTCTCTCGCCCTTCCAGTTACCCACATCCCTCTATTTTTCTTTCCAACCTATAAATGGATTTTTCCTTTATGGAAAAAAAAAGATTTCAGTTGCTACAACTATATGATCGATACATCATATGGCGACTGCTTCCTTGGATCTCGATAATACAAAGCAATGAGTTGGTTACTAGTTCTTATAGTTATTAGTTAGGGGCTGGTCTGTTTTTTGAATCCCAACTTTAAATAAAAAACCAACGAGTCACACACTAAGCATAGCAGTTCCACCAAAAGGTCAATCGAATTTTTATTCAACCTTATAGAATTAGAATTGCTCATTTTTCATTTTTTTTTTTTTTATTGAAGTGAAAAGGAATAGTTTGTAGTTTTTGTTCTATCACTGAATAGAATGGCAAGCAAAGGAAGGGTCCATTATTGCTCGTCTACAAATATCCAAATTTTGATGCCCAATGCCCCGTAGGCAGTTCGAACTGTATAGGAACAATGATCAATTTTAGCTCGAATGGTTTGGAGGGGAACCCTACCTTCTCTGATCCATTCGACACGTGCAATTTCTTTTCCGTCGATACGCCCTGCAATTTCCACTTGAATTCCTTTTGTGTCTGCTTGTTCAGTTAATTCAATAGCTTTTTTCATTGCCTTTCGAAACGAAACCCTATTCTTTAATTGTAGAGCTATATATTCTGCAAGAATATTAGGTTGTCCATAAGGTTTTGCAACTCTTGTAATAGCAATGTTAAGTCTCCGATTCACAGAATGAAGCCCCTTTTGTACATTGATCTGCAATTCTTCGATTCCTCGTGTTTGGCCTTCTATTAACAAATTTGGGAATCCAATATAGATTATGACCTGGATCAAGTCCATTTTTTTTTGAATCTCTATATGTGCAATTCCAATTCCTTCGAAACTTGAAGATACTCTTATATTTTTTTGTACATATGTCTTGATACAATCCCGTATTTTTTCATCTTCCTGGAGACCTATGTAATAACTTTTTGGTTGTGCGAACCAAAGGGAACGATGACTTTGGTTTTCGCCAAGGCGGAAACCGAGTGGATTTATTTTTTGACCCATCTTTTTTTTCTCTCTCTCTCTCCTTCTCTATATATCTTTCTATTATAGGATCTCTCCATACATTTTTTGTTTCTAAAAATATATCCTGATCTGTTTTCTTTTTAGAGCTATCCTTCAATACAATAATTATATGACAGGTGGGTCTTTCTATCGGATAACTACGTCCTCTAGCCCTGGGTTTTAACTTTTTCACGATAGTACCCCCATTGACTTCGGCTTTACTAATGACTGAATCAGCTTCGTTGAAACTTTTATTGTGACTAGCATTTGCTGCTGCAGAATAAACCAGTTTAAAAATGGGATAAAATGCTCGATAAGGCATGAGTTCCAGTAACATAAGTGTTTTCTCATAGGAATGCCCACGAATCTGATCAATGACTCTTCGTGCTTTGTGAGCAGACATACATATACGTTGAGCTAAAGCTTGTACTTGTGTACTCGAGCTCCTCTTCATCTTCTGCTTTTTCAAGGTCTTCTTCCACTTTCTCCACTTTGACATAAGATAAGGTTCGCCTCCCGCCAATGAACGATGAGCACCTATTTCACTTTATTTTATTAACGGAGAGATCTAGTATCGTTTCTCGCGTGTCCCTGGAAAGTAAGAGTAGGTGCAAATTCTCCTAATTTTTGACCCACCATACGATCCGTTATATAAATAGGTAAATGCGCCTTTCCATTATGAATGGCAATTGTATTGCCGATCATTGTGGGTATAATGGTAGATGCCCGGGACCAAGTTACTATTATCTCTTTTTCCTCTCTCATGTTAAGCTTCTTTATTTTTTCCAATAAATGATTAGCTACAAAAGGATTTTTTTTTAGTGAACGTGTCACGGCCTATTATTCCCCCCCCCTTTTTTTTTGAAAAGACGAGTAAAAAACAATATTTATTTGATTTTGGGTATTCCTATTTACGGCGACGAATAATAAAACTATTACTATATTTATTCCTTTTCCTACTTCTTCTTCCAAGCGCAGGATAACCCCAAGGGGTTGTGGGTTTTTTTCTACCAATAGGGGCCCTCCCTTCACCACCCCCGTGGGGATGGTCTACAGGGTTCATAACTACCCCTCTTACTACAGGACGCCTACCTAGCCAACACTTAGATCCGGCTCTACCCAAACTTTTCTGGTTCGCCCCAACATTACCCACTTGTCCGACTGTTGCTGAGCAGTTTTTGGATATCAAACGGACCTCCCCAGATGGAAATCTTAATGTGACCGATTTACCCTCTTTTGCAATCAGTTTCGCTACAGCACCTGCTGCTCTAGTTAATTGTCCACCCTTTCCAAGTGTGATTTCTATGTTATGTACGGCCGTGCCTAAGGGCATATGGGTTGAAGTAGATTTTTCTTTTTGATCAATAAAAACCCCTTCCCAAACCGTACAAGCTTCTTCCAAAGCATACGGCTTTCCGGATGTATATATATATATTATATGATGATATCTAGACAGATGGATTTTATATGAATCGTGTGATGAAGTACCACATGAGTGGATATATAGGAATACAAATCTGCCAAATCACCCATGTTATGATCTTATACATCCTAGGTCTCTCCGTTTCGTCATCTGGCTTATGTTCTTCATGTAGCATTCAGACCGAATGACTCTATGAAATTACGTCGCTACTTCCACATATTACGGGTAACGTAGGAGACATCTCTATTTTTCCCCGGGGGAATTTTTAGAATTACCACCACTTAGCTTTCAATTCACCTCTGACCATCAAATGAAATGTGAATAACCCATCCTCTTCTCTTTGAAACAAGGGTCGCTTCCGCTTCTGTCCGTGCTTCAAACAATTTTGTCTTCTCCATATTACCATATCTGGAGTGTCAATAATTTTATATGAGGAACTACTGAACTCAATCACTTGCTGCCGTTACTCTTCAGTTTTCTGTTGAGGTCTATCCCGTAGAGGTACTCAAATTGGATCAGTGATCAATTTCTAGGTTTCGTCGTAAACCTAATTGGTTACTTCCAATTACGTAAATCCATAGTTCAAACCGCACTCAAAGGTAGGGCATTTCCCATTGATATAGGAACTTCTGTACCGGAAACAATGGTATCTCCAATTATAGCCCCTCTGGGATGTAAAATATATCTTTTCTCACCATCTCCATAGTGTATGAGACAAATGTATGCATTTCGATTAGGGTCATATTCTATGGTTACGATCCTAGCAGATATGTCTTTTTCATTCCGTCGAAAATCGATTTTACGGTATAGACGCTTATGGCCTCCTCCTCTATGCCCTGCGGTAATGATTCCCCTGGAATTACGACCTTTACCACAGCGATGCTGTCCATAGATCAAATTATTTCGCGGATTGGATTTCACTTGACTGTCTACGGATCCTTTGCGTATGCTCGGGGTAGAGGTTTTGTATAAATGTATCGCCGTGTTATTTAGTATTTTTTTTTCTTTTTTTTTTACTAAAATTCTTTTCTCTTCTCTATAAGAGGTAAAATAGAATAACCCGGTTGAAGCGTAATGATCATACGTCTGTAATGCATTGTATGTCCCATAATGGGTCCCATTCTTCTACCCTTTCCCGGATAGTTGATGACTGTTTATAGCTATTACTTTGACGCCAAAGAAGAGTTCGACCCAATGCTTTATTTCTGTCCTAGTTGATCCCGATTCGACATTAGAAGTATATTGATTGTTCCCCAATAACCGAATACTTTTTTCTGTAAAGACTACATATTTGATTCCATCCATAAATCTACTTTCTTCCCCACGAGTTCCAGTATCGATAAGAATTCTAGTTCTTACTCTTCATATGTTATGGTTGGTATGAATATACCATACCAATTCGTTATGTATGGATGATGAGATTCCATTGATACGGAGCCAGTGGAACTAGCCTTATTGAATGTCCCCGTTGGCCTGCATCCAGCAGGAATTGAACCTACGAATTCGCCAATTATGAGTTGGGCGCTTTAACCATTCAGCCATGGATGCTTCACTGGGGTCATTGTACATCGCAAGTGACCCAAATTCAATTCACTTAGATTCTTTTGGATTCTTTAGGAGGAATCAATGAAATGAGAGGACATCAATTCAAATCCTGGATCTTCGAATTGAGAGAAATCAAGAATTCTCACGATTTCTTGGATTCATGGATCCAACCCGATTCGGTGAAATCTTTCACTTCCTTTTTTTTCCACCAAGAGCGCTTTATGAAACTTTTTGATTCCCGAACTTTGAGTGTCCTAATTTCACGTGATTCACAGGGTTCAATTCGTCGACATTGCACGATCAAAGGTGTAGTACTGCTTGTACTTGTAGTAGCGGTCCTTATATACAATCGAAATAGGGTCGAAAGAAAAAATATCTATTTGATGGGGCTTCTTCCTAAACCTCTGCGTTCCATTGGACCCCCCAATTATACATTGAAAGAATCCTTTTGGTCTTCCAATCTCAATAGGTTGATTGTTTCGCTCCTGTATCTTCCAAAAGGGAAAAAGATCTATGAGAGTTGTTTCATGGATCCGAAAGAAAGTACTTGGGTTCTTCCAATAACTAAAAAGTGTATCATGTCTGAATCTAACTGGGGTTCGCGGCGATGGAGGAATGCGATTGTAAAAAAGAGGAATTCCAGCTGTAAGATATCGAATGAAATTGCAGCTGGAATTGAGATCTCGTTCAAAGAGAAAGATATAAAATATCTGGAGTTTTTTTTTGTATCCTATACGAATGATCCGATCCGCAAGGACCATGATTGGAAATTCTTTGACCGCCTTTCTCCGAGTAAGAAGCGAAACATAATCAACTTGAATTCGGGACAGCTATTCGAAATTTTAGTGAAACATTTAATTTGTTATCTCATGTCTGCTTTTCGTGAAAAAAGACCAATTGATGAGGGGGGGTTCTTCAAACAACAAGGAGCTGAGGCGACTATTCAATCAAACGAGATTGAACATGTTTCCCATCTCCTCTCGAGAAACAAGGGGGGTATTTTTTTGCAAAATTGCGCTCAATTTCATATGTGGCAATTCCGCCAAGATCTCTTCGTTATTGGGGGGAAGAATCGGTACAAATCGGATTTTTTGAGGAACGTCTCGAGAGAGAATTTGATTTGGTTAGACAATGCGTGGTTGGTAAACAGGAATCGGGTTTTTAGCAAGGTACGGAATGTATCGTCAAATATTCAATATGATTCCATAAGATCCATTTTCTTTCAAGTAACGGATTCTAGCCAATCGAAAGGATTTTCTGATCAATCCATAGATCCTTTCAATTCCATTAGTAATGAGGGTTCGGAATATCACACATTGATCAATCAAACGGAGATTCAGCAACTAAAAGAAAGATCAATTCTTTTAGATACTTCCTTTCTTCAAACGGAACGAACAGAGATAAAATCAGATCGATTCTCAAAATACCTTTCCGGATATTCCTCAATGGCTCGGCTATTCCCGGAACGTGAGAAGCAGATGAATAATCATCTGCTTCCAGAAGAAATAGAAGAATTTCTTGGGAATCCTACAAGATCAATTCGTTCTTTTTTCTCTGATAGATGGTCAGAACTTCATCTGGGTTTGAATCCTACCGAGAGGTCGACTATAGATCAGAAATTGTTGAAGAAACAACAAGGTGTTTCTTTTGTCCCTTCGAGGCGATCGGAAAATCAAGAAATAGTTGATATATTCAAGATAATTACGTATTTACAAAATACCTCCTCAGTTCATTCGATTGCAGCAGATCCGGGATGGGATATGGTTCCGAAGGATGAACCGGATATGGACAGTCCCAATAAGATTTCATTCTTGAACGAAAATGCATTTTTTGATTTATTTCATCTATTCCATGATCGGAACAAAAGGGGATACAGGTTGCACCACGAGTTTGAATTAGAAGAGACATTTCAAGAAATGGCAGATCTATTCACTCTATCAATAACCGAGCCGGGTTTAGCCTATCATAATAAGGAATTTGGCTTGTCTATTGATTCCTACGGAAAATTATTGAATGAGGTATTCAACTCCGGGGATGAATCGAAAAATAAATCTTTATTGGTTCTATCTTCTATTTTTTATGAAGAGAATGAATCTTTTTATCGAAAGATAAAAAAAAAATCGGTCCGGATCTCCTGCGGGAATGATTTGGAAGATCCAAAACCAAAAATAGCGGTATTTGCTCACAACAACATAATGGAGGCGATCCATCAATATAGATTGATCCGAAATCAGATTCAAATCCAATATAGTACCTATGGGTATGTATTGAATCGATTCTTTTTAATGAATCGACCCGATTGCAACTTCGCATATGGAATTCAAAAGCATCCCATAGGAAATGATATTCTGAATCATCTAACTATAATAATAGATAAGATCAACCAACATTTATCCAATTTGAAAAAGATTAAGAAGAAGCGGTTCGATCCTCTTATTTCTCGAACCGAGAGATCCACGAATCTGGATCCTAATGTATATAGATACAAATGCTCCAATGGAAGCAAGAATTTCCAGGAACATTTGGAGCATTTCGTTTCTGAGCAGAAACACCGTTTTCAAGTAATGTTCGATCGATTACGAATTAATCAATATTCGATTGATTGGTCCGAGGTTATCGATAAACAAGATTTGTCCAAGTCACTTCGTTTCTTTTTGTCCAAGTCACTTCTCCTTTTGTCCAAGTCGCTTCTCTTTTTATCTAAGTCACTTCCTTTTTTCGTTGTGAGTCTCGGGAATATCTCCATTCATAGGGCCGAAATCCGCATCTATGAATTGAAAGGTCTGAATGATCAACCCGGCAATCAGTTGTTAGAATCAATAGGTGTTCAAATCGTTTATTTGAATAAATTGAAACCCTTCTTATTGTATGATCATGATACTTCCCAAAGATCGAAATTTTTAATCAATACAGGAACAATATTACCTTTTTTGTTCAACAAGATACAAAAGTGCATGATTGACTCATTCCGTACTAGAAAAAATGGAAGGAAATCCTTTGAGAACACGGATTCCTATTTATCAATGATATCCCACGATCGAAACAATTGGTTGAATCCTCAGAAAAGTTCATTGATATCTTCTTTTTATAGAGCAAATAGACTTCAATCCTTGAATCATCCCCATCGCTTCTGGTTCTATTGTAACAAAGGATTCCATTTTTATGGGGAAAAGACCCGTATCCATAATTATGATTTTACATATGCACAATTCTCCAATATCTTGTGCATTCGCAACAAAATATTTTCTTTGTGTTTCGGTAAAAAAAAACATGTTTTGGGAGAGAGAGAGACTATTTCACCAATTGAGTCACAGGTATCTGGCATATTCATACCTAACAATGTTCCACAAAGTGGTAACGAAACGTATAACTTGTACAAATCTTTCCATTTTTCAATTCGATCCGATCCATCCGTTCCTATTTACTCGATTGCAGACATTTCTGGAACACCTGTAATAGAGGAACAAATAGTCAATTTTGAAAGAACTTATTGTCAGCTTCTTTCAGATATGAATCTATCTGATTCAGAAGGGAAAAACTTGCATCACTATCTCCGTTTCAATTCAAACATGGGTTTGATTCACACTCCATGTTTTGAGAAATATGTGCCGTCCAGAAAGAGGAAAGAACTGAGTCTTTGTCTAAAGAAAAACGTTGAGAAGGGGGAAGTAGGTAGAATCCTTCAACGAGATAGTGCTTTTTCAAATCTCTCAAAATGGAATTTGTTCCAAACCTATATGCCATGGTTCCTTACTTGGACGGGGTGTAAATATCTTTATTTCACCTTAAAAAACAATATTTATTTGATATTGAATATTCCCTTTCAATATTCCCTAAGTGGCAGTCAAAATTTTGTGTCCGTTTTTCATGATATTATGCATGGATCAGATATATCATGGCCAATTCCTCAGAAAAAGTGGTGGTCGATTCTTCCACAACGGAATCTGATAAGTGAGAGTTCGAGTAAGTGTTTACAGAATCTTCTTCTGTCCGAAGAAATGATTCATCGAAATAATGAGTCACCCATTCCATTGATATGGACACATCTGAGATCACCAAATGCTTGGGAGTTCCTCTATTCAATTCTTTTCCTTCTTCTTGTTGCTGGATATCTCGTTCGTACACATCTTCTCTTTGTTTTCCGAGCCTCTAGTGAGTTACAGACAGAGTTAGAAAAGATCAAATCTTTGATGATTCCATCATACATGATTGAGTTGCGAAAACTTCTGGATAGGTATCCTACATCTGAACTGAATTCTTTCTGGTTAAAGAATCTCTTTCTAGTTGCTCTGGAACAATTAGGAGATTCTCTGGAAGAAATACGGGATTCTGCTTCTGGCGGCAACATGCTATTGGGTGGTGGTCCCGCTTATGGGGTCAAATCAATACGTTCTAAGAAGAAATATTTGAATATCAATCTCATCGATCTCATCAGTATCATACCAAATCCCATCAATCGAATCACTTTTTCGAGAAATACGAGACATCTAAGTCGTACAAGTAAAGAGATCTATTCATTGATAAGAAAAAGAAAAAACGTGAACGGTGATTGGATTGATGATAAAATAGAATCCTGGGTCGCGAACAGTGATTCGATTGATGATGAAGAAAGAGAATTCTTGGTTCAGTTCTCCACCTTAACGACGGAAAAAAGGATTGATCAAATTCTATTGAGTCTGACTCATAGTGATCGTTTATCAAAGAATGACTCTGGTTATCAAATGATTGAACAACCGGGATCCATTTACTTACGATACTTAGTTGACATTCATAAAAAGTATCTAATGAATTATGAGTTCAATAGATCCTGTTTAGCAGAAAGACGGATATTCCTTGCTCATTATCAGACAATCACTTATTCACAAACCTCGTGTGGGGCTAATAGTTCTCATTTCCCATCTCATGGAAAACCCTTTTCGCTCCGCTTAGCCCTATCCCCTTCTAGGGGTATTTTAGTGATAGGTTCTATAGGAACTGGACGATCCTATTTGGTCAAATACCTAGCGACAAACTCCTATGTTCCTTTCATTACGGTATTTCCGAACAAGTTC